AATAAGATGCCTGAATAAAGGATTATTTTGATAGAATAAATCATGTAGTAAACTACTCTTATTATACATTGCAGAATTAAACTGCTCCAAGAATATCAAAAATTCTAGTGCTTCTTACACCAAAGTATAAAAAGATAAGCTAATAAAGCTAATAGGCTCATACCCTTTTTATGGAAGTAAAATCTTCCTCTTTTTAATTATAATTGGATTATCTAATTTTGTTTTTGTTATATCTCTATTCACAGGAACTATTATTTCTATTTCTTCTTCTTCCTGGTTAGGAATATGAATTGGAATTGAAATAAATCTTCTATCATTTATCCCTTTGATTAATAAATATAAAACACCTTATGAAACAGAATCCTCAATAAAATACTTTCTTGTCCAAGCAATAGGATCTGTCTTATTTTTAATAAGAATTATATTATCTGAAATAAATGATTTCACAATAAATATTAATAGTAATTCATATTTAATATCTTTAGCCTTATTAATAAAAATAGGTGCTGCACCTATACACTTTTGATTTCCTGGCGTTATAGAAGGTATCGATTGAATAAATTGCATTATCTTAATAACATGACAAAAATTAGCCCCTTTTATTATTCTATCATACAAAATTTTAAATAATATAATTATATGAGTAATTTTTTTATCAGTATTAATTGGGTCAATTGGAGGCCTAAATCAAAATTCCCTGCGAAAAATTATGGCTTACTCATCAATTAGACACTTAGGATGAATATTGTCGGCAATATTAATTAGAAATAATATATGAATATTATACTTTACAATTTATACCCTAATAAATGTAGCAGTAATTTACATCTTTAATAATTATTCAGTATTCTATTTATCCCAAATATATTTTATTAAAAACAAACCAACAATAAAATTTTCTATAATAATTAGAATATTATCTTTAGCAGGTTTACCCCCATTCCTAGGATTTTTGCCAAAATGATTAGTAATTCAAAATTTAATATTTAATAATATATTCATCATAACCCTAGTTATAATTATAACAACACTGTTAACATTATACTTCTACATACGAATTATATTCAGATCCTTTATATTTACTAATCAAGAAATAAAATGATATATAAATACAAGTAATTTCAACATATTATCCTTATTTATAATAATTTCAACAATAGGGATTCCATTATTAGGTTACCTATATATATATTAAGACTTTATGTTAAAAAACAATTAACCTTCAAAGTTAAAATTATAAGTATTATTCTTATAAGTCTTAATGAAAATTATTCATACCTTTAGAATTGCAGTCTAAAATCATAATTGAATATAAGACCGGTAAAAGAGGTAACTCCTCCTATATAGATTTACAGTCTATCGCCTAATGTCTCGACCATCTTACCTAAATTATATTAAGGGGTCATAATATAATTTTTTAAGAGATTGCGACGTTGGTTATTTTCTACAAATCATAAGGACATCGGAACCTTATATTTAATTTTTGGAGCGTGGGCAGGAATAATTGGTACAGCTTTAAGAGTATTAATTCGTATTGAACTAGGACAACCCGGATCCATAATTGGAGACGATCAAATTTATAATGTTATTGTAACAGCTCATGCATTTGTAATAATTTTCTTCATAGTAATACCAATTATAATTGGTGGTTTCGGAAATTGATTAGTACCATTAATGTTAGGGGCACCTGATATGGCTTTCCCCCGACTTAATAATATAAGATTTTGATTACTACCACCATCATTTACTTTACTTCTTGCAAGAAGTATAGTTGAAAGAGGGGCAGGAACAGGATGAACAGTTTACCCACCATTAGCAGGGGCTATTGCCCATGCCGGTGCATCAGTTGATTTAACAATTTTCTCCTTGCACCTAGCCGGAGTAAGTTCAATTCTAGGAGCAATTAATTTTATTACTACCGTAATTAATATAAAATCACCAGGAATGGGTATAGAACAAATACCCTTATTCGTATGAGCAGTAGTAATTACAGCAATTCTTTTACTATTATCTTTGCCAGTACTAGCAGGAGCTATTACCATACTACTAACAGACCGAAATATTAATACATCATTTTTTGATCCTGCGGGGGGAGGAGATCCAATCTTATATCAACACCTATTTTGATTCTTTGGGCACCCTGAAGTTTATATTTTAATTTTGCCAGGATTCGGTATAATTTCTCATATTATTGCCCAAGAAAGAGGAAAAAAGGAAACATTTGGTGTACTAGGTATAATCTATGCTATGGCAGCAATTGGCTTATTAGGTTTTGTTGTATGAGCACACCACATATTCACAGTGGGCATAGATGTAGATACCCGAGCATATTTCACGTCAGCAACAATAGTAATTGCAGTCCCAACAGGAATTAAAATTTTTAGCTGGCTTGCCACCCTTCACGGAACACAATTTATTTATAGACCTTCCCTTCTATGAGCTTTAGGTTTTGTATTTTTATTCACTATTGGTGGACTAACAGGAGTTGTATTAGCAAATTCATCTATTGATATTACACTACATGACACTTATTATGTTGTTGCACACTTTCATTACGTATTATCTATGGGTGCTGTATTCGCAATTATAGGGGGCTTAGTTCATTGATTTTCTCTTTTTACAGGAGTAACTCTTAACAACTACTGATTGAAAATTCAATTTCTAATTATGTTTGTAGGAGTAAATTTAACATTCTTTCCTCAACATTTCTTAGGATTAAGAGGTATACCTCGACGTTATTCAGACTATCCAGATGCATATACAGCATGAAATATTTTATCTTCAATTGGAAGAACTATGTCACTAATTGGAGTAATTTTATTAATTTACATTATATGAGAAGCAATAATTGCACAACGGCAAGTTATAAGAACACTTAATATTCACACTTCAATTGAATGATTCCAAAAATTACCTCCAATAGAACATAGCTACAGCGAACTGCCCATTTTATTAAAATTTTAATGTGGCAGATAAGTGCCATGGGTTTAAGTTCCATTCATAAAGGTTTTCCTTTCATTAAAAATGGCAACATGAGCACAAATCAATTTCCAAGACGCGGCCTCCCCAATAATAGAGCAACTTCATTATTTCCATGACCACACCATAATAGTCTTAGTCATTATTACAGCAATAGTAGCTTATATTATAGGTGCAATGTTTAATAACAAAAACATTAATCGAAATTTATTAGATGGACAAAAAATTGAGACCGCCTGGACAATCTTACCCGTATTTGTATTAATCGTTATTGCAATACCATCACTACGATTATTATATCTTTTAGATGAAGTAAGTGATCCATCAATTACTTTGAAAACAATCGGGCATCAATGATATTGATCTTATGAGTATTCAGACTTTAAACATACAGAATTTGATTCTTATATAGTACCAACAAATGAATTAGACAAAATAGGATTTCGTTTATTAGATGTAGATAACCGTACAGTTTTACCCATACAAACACAAGTACGTATATTAATCACAGCAGCCGATGTATTACACTCATGAACAGTGCCCGCACTAGGAGTGAAAGTAGATGCTACTCCAGGGCGACTAAATCAAACAAGATTTCTTTCTAGTCGCCCTGGAGTATTCTTTGGACAATGTTCAGAAATTTGTGGAGCAAACCACAGATTTATACCTATTATAATCGAAAGTGTAAACATTAAATCATTCATTAATTGAATTCAAAACATAATAGAAGCGTCATTGGATGGCTGAAAGTAAGCATTGGTCTCTTAAATCAAAATATAGTAATATAACGAAATACTTCCAATGAAAGAAATTAGTTAATTCATAACATTAGATTGTCAAGCTAAAATTACTATAAATAGTATTTCTTGATCCCCCAAATAGCACCCATAAGATGAATTATATTATTTATTTTCTTCTCACTTATATTAATCACTTTTAATGTTATAAACTATTATTTATATACGCCCCATATTAAAAATATATATGATGTTAGAAAGACTAAAAAAAAGATAAGCTGAATATGATAACAAATTTATTCTCCGTATTTGATCCATCAACATCCATATTTAATATATCAATAAACTGAACATCAACATTAATTGGAATATTTATTGTACCTATAATATTTTGAGTTATTCCCTCACGACTTAATATTATATGAAATTTAATTACAATAACTTTACATAAGGAATTTAAGAACCTATTAGGACCTAACAGTATAAACGGAAGAACATTTATGTTCATTTCCGTATTTTCACTAATTTTATTTAATAATTTTATAGGTCTATTTCCATACATTTTTACTAGATCTAGTCACCTAGTATTTACATTAACTTTATCCCTACCTCTATGAATTAGATTTATAGTCTACGGATGATTCAACCACACCCAACATATATTCGCACATCTAGTTCCTCAAGGTACACCTGCAGTTTTGATGCCATTTATAGTGTGCATTGAAACAATTAGAAATTTAATTCGACCAGGTACTTTAGCAGTACGACTGGCAGCAAATATAATTGCTGGTCATTTATTAATAACCCTCCTAGGAAATACAGGCTCATCTTTATCATATTATTTATTATCAGTACTATTATTAACACAAATTGCCCTAATAACTTTAGAAACTGCAGTATCTATTATTCAATCGTATGTATTTGCTGTACTAAGAACACTTTATTCTAGCGAAGTAAACTAATGTCAAATCACAATAACCACCCCTACCACCTAGTAGATCAAAGACCTTGACCACTAACAGGAGCTATTGGAGCTATAATAATAACAACAGGAATAATCAAATGATTTCACACTTATAGTAATGATTTACTAATTATTGGTTTAATAGTACTTATTTTAACTATAATTCAATGATGACGAGATGTAACCCGAGAAGGTACATATCAAGGATTGCATACCTACCCAGTAGTCTTAGGATTACGATGAGGAATAATTTTATTTATTACATCTGAAGTATTATTTTTTGTGTCATTCTTTTGAGCATACTTCCACAGAAGATTATCACCCAATATTGAAATTGGGGCAACATGACCTCCAAAGGGAATTTTACCATTTGATCCAATATCAATCCCCATACTAAATACGTCTATTTTACTAGCATCAGGTGTTACAGTCACATGAGCCCATCACAGCTTAATAAACAATAACCATTCCCAAGGTATACAAGGATTATTTTTAACTGTTATACTAGGAATCTATTTCACTATTCTACAAGCATATGAATATATCGAGGCACCATTTACAATTGCAGACTCAGTTTATGGTTCATCCTTTTTTATAGCTACAGGATTTCATGGTATTCATGTAATTATTGGAACAATATTTTTATCTGCATGCTTAATACGACACTCAATAAATCACTTTTCATCCACTCATCATTTTGGATTTGAGGCAGCAGCCTGATATTGACATTTCGTTGATGTAGTTTGATTATTCCTATACATTTCCATTTATTGATGAGGTAGATACTTATCTAATATAAAAGTATATTTGACTTCCAATCAAAAAGTCTGAAAATTTCAGGATAAGTAATTAATTTCATCTTAATTGTTAGAATAATTCTATTTATAATCACCTTTATTATTATATCCGTATCATCATTTTTATCAAAAAAAATAATTATTGACCGAGAAAAAATATCACCATTTGAGTGTGGTTTTGATCCTTTTAATAAATCCCGAATCCCCTTCTCTCTGCGATTCTTTCTAATTGCAGTAATTTTCTTAATTTTTGATGTAGAAATTGCAATTCTCTTACCTATAGTAGAAACAATAAATTTATCAAGATTAAGATCATGAAGTATAGTATCATCTATTTTTATTGTAATCCTTTTAGTAGGTTTATATCATGAATGAGCCCAAGGAGCACTAGAATGATCATCATAGGATAATAGTTAATTATAACATTTGATTTGCATTCAAAAGGTGTTGATTATTCAACTTGTCTTAAATAAGAAGCGAATATTGCAATCAGTTTCGACCTGATCAACTTGATGTTAACTCATCCTTATTTAAATTTAGTTGAAGCCAAAGAGAGGCATATCACTGTTAATGATAATAATGAAATTATTTCCAACTAAGAGAATATGGAGATCAAGATGAAGCTGCTAACTTCTATCTTTAGCGGTTTAATTCCGTTTATATTCTTATTTATGTAGTTTATAAAAACATTACATTTTCAATGTAAAGATAAGATATTATTTTTCATAAATATACTTAGAGATATGAAATCTTCATAACAGCTTCAATGTTAAGCTTTATATAAGCTATCTAAATAAAATAAAATTAATAATACTAATAGGAATGTAAAAAATAACATTAAATAAACCTTTAAAAAATTATTTTGATAGCACTGAATTAAAACTGTTAGTGTCTTAAATATTGAATAGAACCCTTGGGCACCAAAATACTCACATCACCCCTTATCAAATCCCTTAACAATATAATCTCCAACCCTTAATGGATAAATATAAACCCCGGAGGTTCTAATATAAGGTATAAATCATATTCTACCTAAAAAAGAAGATATAAAAATCATATTTATAGATGATAATTTTGAAGTATAATATAAAATAGAAACCTGATACCCAAATAAAGCTCCTAATAAAGTAACAATTAAAGCAAGTATCTTCCCAAGAACCGGTAAACAAATCATAGAAGGTACATGAAATAAAACTCAACTTAAAATAGCACCGCCTACAACTGCCATCATAACCATAAATACCATAGATTTCAGTATATCTCAGCCCTCATCTGATATACCATTACATCTTATATAATTAAATGATGATCTTATAACATAGTAAACAAGACGAAAAGTATAACAAGCCGTTAGGCCAGTAGAGAAAAAATAAAAAATAAATGATAAGCAATTCAAATCTGATATTAAACATATTTCTAAAATTAAATCCTTTGAATAAAATCCAGCTAAAAAGGGAAACCCACATAGAGCCAAATTGGAAATCATAAAACATGATGCTGTTAAAGGAAAAAACATTACTAAACCTCCTATATACCGGATATCCTGACAGTCAGACAAATTATGAATGATTACACCAGCACATATAAATAATAATGCCTTAAATAAAGCGTGAGTTAATAAATGAAAAAATGCTAAATCAGGGTACCCCATAGATAAAATTCTTATTATTAAACCCAACTGTCTTAATGTTGATAGAGCAATAATTTTTTTAAGATCAAACTCATAATTAGCCCCTAAGCCCGATATAAATATTGTTATACCCCCTACTAATAATAAATATTTTGCAAGCCCAGTTAATATTAGTAAAGAATTGAAACGAATTATTAAATATACACCTGCAGTAACTAATGTTGATGAGTGAACTAAAGAAGAAACAGGTGTGGGGGCTGCTATAGCTGCAGGTAGCCAAGAAGAAAATGGAATCTGTGCTCTTTTCGTTATAGCTGCAAATATTATTAATAAAGAAATTATTAAACCTTCAAAATCAGAAAACATGTAATTTAAATAATAAATATAATTTCAACTACCATAATTTAATATTCAAGCAATAGATAATAAAAAAGCGACATCACCTAAACGATTAGATAAAACAGTTAATATACCCGCACTATAAGACTTAAAATTTTGGTAATAAATTACTAATAAATAAGAAATTAGACCTAAACCATCTCAACCAAGCAAAATAGAAATTATATTAGGACTAATAATTAATAATATTATAGAAAATACAAATATTAAAACCAATAAAATAAAACGAGAAATATAGGGATCCCCTTCTATATAATTATTTCTATAAAAAATTACTATACTAGAAATAAATAAAACAAACCCTATAAAAATTAAGGATATTCAATCTAACAATAATGTTATAACCACATTTATTGAATTCAAAGATAAAATTTCCCACTCAATAAAAATTTTCATCTCAAATAAAGAAAAATAGATACCTAAAAATAGTATAATTAAAGAAGATAAAAATAAAAAAATAAAACTAATTAAACAAATATTAAAACGTCAATTAATAACTTAAAGTAAACTTTACATCCTTGACACCACAAATCAAAATTTTTATTTAAACTATTTAAGTAGATTAAAATCAATTGAAAAACAAATCACTCCTTAAAATAATATAATTTAAAGGAAATCAATGTAAAAATAAAAGTAAATATTCACGACAAAATCCAGTATTACATCTATACAAAAAAGAATATAACTTACCATGTTGAGTATATCTATATATATATAAAGTATATGCTGCTCTAAAAAATGACAAAAAAATAATAGAGATAGCTGTTAATCTACCCCAAGATAAAATACTATTTAACAATCTAATTTCAGACAATAAATTTATTCTTGGCGGAGCAGCTATATTACAAGATCTTAATAAAAATCATCACAAACATATTCTTGGTATCAAATTGATTAATCCCTTATTTACAAAAAAACTTCGTCTTCTTAGACGTTCATAAGTAATATTGGCCAAACAGAATAATCCAGAAGAACACAAACCATGAGCTAGTATAAGTATATAACAACCCCCTAACCCTCAATAAGTTAATGTTATTAAACCCGCTAAAACAACACCTATATGAGCAACAGAAGAATAGGCAATTAAGGATTTCAAATCAACTTGACATAAACAAACCAAACTAACAACAACCCCTCCTAGTAAACAAATCCCTATTCAAAAAAAGTTGAACCTAATTCCTAAATAATAAATAAGAGAAAAAACCCGTAATAGCCCATAACCTCCCAACTTCAATAAAACACCAGCCAAAATTATTGACCCAGAAATAGGTGCTTCCACATGGGCCTTAGGCAATCATAAATGAAAGATAAATATAGGCATCTTAACTAAAAAGGCCATTAATAACGAAAAATAAGAATAAATTCCAAAACAGTAATTTTGAATAAAAGAAAATATAAATAGATTTAAAGAATCAATATAATTATATACATTAAAAATAGATATTAATAAAGGTAAAGAAGCAAATAAAGTATAAAATAATAAATAAATACCAGCCTGAATACGCTCAGGTTGATAGCCCCAACCCAAAATTAAAAAAAAAGTTGGAATTAAGGAACTCTCAAAAAATAAGTAAAATATAAATAAATTTACTCTCATAAATCTAAGTATTAAAAATAATAACAAAAATAAAATATTTAATATAAAAAAAGAAATAAAATTTTTATATAAGTAAGTATTACAACTGGCTAACAACATCAAACAACAAATTCAAAATCTAAGAAAGATTAAACCATAACTCAAAACATCATAACCAAAATATATTCTAATATTACAAAAAGAAAATATTATATACCCTTCAATTATAAATAAAAATGTAATAAAAAATAAAATAATAGTAAATATTCAGTAATTCAAATAAAAACATAGGGGGATCATAAAAATAACATAAAGTAAATATTTTAACATTGAAGTATATTAAAAGATCTAAAATAATCATTACCGTGACTGCGAATTATAGAAACTAGAATACCAAGGCCTAAAACACCCTCACAAACACCCAAAGTTAAAAAATACATCAAAAAATAAAGTTCAAAATAACTAAGTAAAACAAAAAAAATATAAAAAAAAAGTCTGAGCACAATAAATTCTAAACTCAAAAGTGTAGAAAGTAAATGTTTTCGTTTAAAAACAAATGATCATAAACCTCTTAAAATTAAAAAAATAAAAATAAAATCATAAAATAATATCATTAGTTGTTTAAGTAGTTTATATAAAACATTGGTCTTGTAAGCCAAAATTGAGAATAATCTCCTTAAACTCTTTATCCCACAAATCAGAGAAAAATAAATATTTATCTTTAATCTCCAAAATTAATATTTTAAAATAAACTATTCTCTGAATCAGACAAATTTTATCCATAATTACATTAATCATAAATAGTTTACTATTTTCATCAATAAATCACCCTATAAATATAGGCTTAATACTATTAATTCAAACACTTCTAATAAGTTTATTCACAGCAACAATATCTTATTCATCATGATTTTCATACATTTTATTCCTTGTATTTCTAGGAGGGATACTAGTTCTATTTATTTATATGACAAGTATTGCATCAAATGAATTTTTCAAAAAAAGTAAAATTACATTAATATTAATTACTACAACTCTTGCAATCATTATAATAACAACATTAATTGATCCTATAATAACTTCACTCCCTAGAAATCAAGAAAGTTTCATTTTAACAGAAAATATAAAAATAGTAATAACACCTTTGTATAATAACCCAAATTCAATCATTACTACATTTATAGTTTTATATTTATTTTTGACACTTATTATTGTTGTTTATATTACAAAATTTAATAAGGGGCCACTACGACCAACCAACTAATGAATAAACCACTACGAAATAAACACCCAATATTTAAAATTATAAACTCAGCACTAGTTGATCTCCCTACCCCATCAAATATTTCCATCTGATGAAATTTTGGATCACTATTAGGGCTTTGCCTAATAATTCAAATCTTAACAGGATTATTTTTAGCTATACATTATACAGCAAATATTGATATGGCATTTTACAGTGTAAACCACATTTGCCGAGATGTAAATTATGGGTGAATACTACGTACATTACATGCTAATGGAGCATCATTTTTTTTCATTTGTATCTATTTACACATTGGCCGAAACATTTATTATGGATCATATAATTATATTCACACATGAAGTGTAGGAGTAATTATTTTATTTTTAGTGATGGCTACTGCTTTTATAGGTTATGTTCTGCCATGAGGACAAATATCTTTCTGAGGGGCAACAGTAATTACTAACCTATTATCTGCAATTCCATATCTAGGAACAACCATAGTTCAATGAGTATGAGGGGGTTTTGCAGTAGATAACGCCACTCTTACCCGATTTTTCACATTCCATTTTCTATTACCCTTTATTGTTGCAGCTGCAACAATAATCCATCTTTTATTTCTTCACCAAACAGGTTCCAATAACCCTACCGGATTAAATAGTGATAACGATAAAATCCCATTCCACCCATACTTTAGATGAAAGGATATCTTAGGATTTATTGTTATAATATTTTTATTAATTATATTATCCTTAATTAACCCTTATATACTAGGAGATCCAGACAACTTTATTCCAGCAAACCCATTAGTTACACCAGTGCATATTCAACCCGAGTGATATTTTCTATTTGCATATGCAATTTTACGTTCAATTCCTAATAAGTTAGGAGGGGTAATTGCACTTGTTATATCAATTGCAGTATTATTCATTATACCTCTTATAAAAAGAAACATACGAGGACTACAATTTTACCCAATTAATCAAATTATATTCTGAATAATAGTATCTATTGTAGTACTATTAACATGAATTGGAGCGCGCCCAGTTGAAGATCCTTACATTATTACAGGTCAAATCCTGACAGTTTTATACTTTTCATTTTATATTATTCACCCTCTGACAATAAAATTATGAGATAATATTTTAAATTAACTAATAAGCTTTTAGAAGCAAGTATTTTGAAAGTACAAGAAAAGGATTAATAACCTTATTAGTTTTACTAATAATTATACATTAAACTAATAACGAAATAATTAAAATCTTCAAGCCCGAAAAAAAAATAAGATAATTTAATGAAATTGGCAAAAAACTTTTTCAAGCCAAATACATAAGCTTATCATAACGATATCGAGGTAAGGTACCACGAACCCAAATAAATAAAGATGAAACTAAAACCAACTTAACTAAAAAGAAAAAAGAATAATAATCCCCTCCTATAAATAAAATAACGAATAATATTCTTATAAACAAGATTCTTGAATATTCAGCCATAAAAATTAAAGCAAAACCCCCTCTTCTATACTCAATATTAAAACCAGAAACTAGTTCAGACTCACCCTCAGCAAAATCAAAGGGAGTACGGTTAGTCTCAGCCAAACATGAAGCAAACCAAATAATTATTAAAGGAAATGTAATAAATAAAAATCAAATTAAACCCTGATAAACAAAAAAAGAATATAAATTATATCCATTAGATAAAATTATAAAAGAAATTAAAATTAAGGCTAATCTTACCTCATAAGAAATAGTTTGGGCAACAGAACGCAGTCCACCTAAAAGAGCATATAATGAATTAGAAGATCAACCAGCAATCATTACTGTATAAACTCCCACTCTTGTACAACAAAGAAAAAACAACAAACCCAAATTAAAACTGAATATACCAAAACAAAAAGGTATAACAGACCAAATGAGCAATGAAATAAATAAACTAAAAATAGGAGAGAAATAATAAGGAAGATAATTAGATACTATTGGGAAAGTTTGCTCCTTAGTAAATAACTTAATAGCATCAGAAAAAGGCTGTATTACTCCACAATAGCCAACTTTATTAGGACCCTTACGAATCTGAATGTAACCCAAAATCTTACGCTCCAATAATGTTAAAAAAGCAACACCAACTAATACACAAATAAATAAAATTAATAACTCCAAAAATATTAAAATTATATCATTAAATTGCAAGTACTATTTGTAAGACATTCTTACATTTATGAATTCTAAACCCATGGCACTTATCTGCCAAAATAGTTAGTAATATTCAATAAAAAAAATTATTTCATAATTTTGGTCCTTTCGTACTAAAAATTATTATAGATTGGAGATAGAAACCGACCTGGCTTAAACCGGTCTGAACTCAGATCATGTAAGAATTTAAAGGTCGAACAGACCTATATACTAAGCGGCTACACCTAGCTATTATCTTAATCCAACATCGAGGTCGCAAGCCCATCCTGTAAATAAGAACTTCCAAGGAGGATTACGCTGTTATCCCTAAGGTAACTTAATCTAGTAATCAATATTATTGGATCATTTAATCATTAATCAATGTTTTTGAAATAAAAAAGTTATTTATATATTTTTGTCACCCCAACAAAATATAATAATATATAATTAAAATAATATAATTTTAAATTAAAAAAATTATATAAAGATCTATAGGGTCTTCTCGTCTTCCAATATTATCTTAGCTTTTTAACTAAGAAATTAAATTTTAAAACAAATAAAATGAGACAGCTTATTCCTCGTTAAACCTTTCATTCCAGCCCTCTATTAAAAGACTAATGATTATGCTACCTTTGCACGGTCAGTATACCGCGGCCGTTAAATTAAAATCACTGGGCAGGTCAGACCTTAAATTAAATACAAAAGGACATGTTTTTGTTAAACAGGCGGGAATAACATTTGCCGAGTTCCTTACTTTATTATTTATATTAATCAAAATAATACAAAATATTATACTAATTTAATCATTATTACTTAGAAGTAAAAATTATATCAAACATTTTAATAAAATATTAAAAATAAAAAAATTAATTAATAAAAAAAATAATTTATAACAAACTTTATATAGTTGGATAATTTTAAACCTACTAAAACTTATTAATCAAAAAATTTTATAAAAATATATATAGAGCTTATCCCCTATAAACTTTAATTTATCAAATAAATTGTATATTAATATACAATTTAAATAATAAAATCAAATTAAATTCGTTTCTTAAAAAACTAGATACCCTCAAAACCGAATAAAATTTCTCCTCTAAATTATATTATTAATAATTATAAAACATTAACTAAAATAATAACCTAGCTCTTTTGAAATCGAGATTTAAAAATAAATTAAATAATTTAATCAACCCTGATACAAAAGGTACTATAAATTATATATACTTATTTAAAATTAGAATTAAATTAATTCATCATATTCCTTCACAGTACTAATCTACTATAACAAAAAAATATTGTTCAATAAAATACTAAATAAAAAGATATTTCTAAAAGGTATAAAAAAAAATAAAAGTAAGAACTTAATTATCAAATTAAATTGAATTGCACAATTAAAATACCAGTGTAAATGGAACGCTTTCTATCAAGCTCTAATTTGATACTTTCTAGAAACACCTTCCGGTACCTCTACTATGTTACGACTTATCTTATTTTATAATAAGAGTGACGGGCGATGTGTACATATTTCAGAGCCAAAATCAAATTAATAAGGAAATAATTTTACTTTTAAATCCACCTTCATAATAATGATAATATTAATAATCCGTTTAAATAAATTTATTGTAATCCATCTCTACTTATTTATAAACTGCACCTTGACCTGACATCTTATATTTCTTATACTAAGAATATTTACTCTAAAAAGATAATCTTATGACGGAGGTATACAAATTGAATACTAAAATAAGTAATTAACCTTCGTGGAATATCAATTATAGGACAGATTCCTCTAAAAAGAATAAAATACCGCCAAATTCTTTGGGTTTCAAGAACATAACTATTACTACCCAGGCTTATATTTACATTTAAAATAAAAGGGTATCTAATCCTTGTTTATAAAATAAATTTCATAGCTTCAAAAATGTCTTTTATAATAAAATTAAAATTTCACCTAAAAATTTTAAAATTAAAGAAACTAAAATTTAACTACTAAACCAATAATATTTATATACTCCTCACGTATAACCGCGGTGGCTGGCACAATTTTAACCGGAAATAAAGAAATTGCTATATCTAACTTGCATTAAATAATAATAATTACCACTACAATAAGTTAATTAATATAAATTAATGTATATGATACAATCCTATAATAAATAATTAAGCAAGAATAAAACTTTTAATTAATAAAGTAAGTATGTTATCAAATCCTATTAAAAGAATAATTGTATTATATAAAATATAAATAGTATTATTTTAAGAGATTATTCCCCCCTTTTTTTTTAATTTAAAAAAGGGGGGTCATACCCTTTAATATTTATATATATGAATATAAGCTTTTACTTTATTAATTATTACGTAGTTATTTAACTTGAAATATTTATTAGTATATAAATTAATATACCAAAAATTTTATTTAAATTAATAAATACTGATTTTTACTATAAATATATTAAATATTTATCTGGAATTATATAAATTAGTCTACTAATTTATTATTAAAAATACCGTAAATACTCATAGTCCTATGTTAGAAAAGGTTCATTTTTTTCAATATAAA